TATACTGAACTTTAATTTTCATTTTTAAGAGATGCAATTAAGAGATGCAACCGGAACGGAATTGATAAAACAGTCTTAGAAACGGAATTCTCCCACTTGGGCTTACTATGCTTTGGGATTTTTTTTAGAATATCAAAACTGATTCAGTTTCTTATATTATAATGTATAACGGTATTGATATTCTAATCTACTTGAATATTTTGAATTCTAATCTACTTCAATATTGAATCTACTTCTACTTGAATATTTAATACCAGAAAACTTTCTGAATGTTGTATTAATGAACGCGGACTATATCGGCGCGTTCTCGCCTCGTTTATTGCCCTCTTGTGCTGTCCTGTCGTGTCGTCAATTGACAGTATGACTCAGGGCTCAATATAATTTGACCGACAAAAAAAAATCATATTTAGGTAAACCACCTTGAATCTACTGCAGAGTGGTAGATCTTGGATCCAAGGTATAACCCTTTGTCACTGAGAGATATAAAGACGAAAAAGACCAATGAAATCAAGTTTCAAGGTTGTATTTAATGGTAAAGTTTGATTCCCATTAAACCCCCGAATATTTAACGAGTTTTTCCGTTTGTTTATATCCTATGCGTCTTCGTTTGGGTTAGATCTTATGTGTCTCCTTTTGGTGGCTCTCAGCCTGAGTTATATTAAGTTATTGAGTTATATTATGATGGCCACAGGGCCGCCCCTATGGTCCAGTGGTTAAGACATCTCTCTTTCACGGAGAAAACGAGGGTTCAAGTCCCTCTGGGGGTATACAAGACTCAAGACTATAGGAGCGGGATTTCCTATCAAGTGATCTATATTTGTCAAGTCCTTCTATTAGTCTACTTAGTGGGACTTTCTATTTTATATCAAGTGATATATATTTGTAAACTCTGCCTGGGAAACGAAAGGGAGTGGCTTATGGAACGTCTAAAATAAATTAGACGCTGGGTCGATGCCCGAGTGGTTAAAGGGGACGGACTGTAAATTCGTTGACAAGATGTCTACGCTGGTTCAAATCCAGCTCGGCCCAACAATTCGCCAATCTACTTGATAGAACCCTTAAGAAATACCTGACCTGATACAAGAGAATAAAAAAGAATCCAAATTTTCTGCAAGATCTCTTCTTATTTCCCTGGGATTGTAGTTCAATAGGCTAGAGCACCGCCCTGTCAAGGCGGACGTTGCGGGTTCGAGCCCCGTCAGTCCCGACGTATCCAATCCAATAAGTACATCAATTCGCCTCTCCATTTTCTGTCAAAGAAGGGACAGAGAGCAATTGAATTCCGAAGGGGTTTCCCCTCTTTTTTTTTTCAGGATTCTATCGAAGAAAGAACAAACCCTAAACTAAAATGAAAAGAACTAAAATAGTGAAGTTGATAAAATATTCCATCTTTTCTCCCGCGACTCATATTTATCATACTTCTTTTTCTTCCAAAGAAAATTGGATCATTAAAATTTAGAACCTAATTCCTCTCTTTTTCCACTTCGCTTGTATTGTTTGTTGGGGTTTTGTAGTTAATGGAAACGGACGGGTGGTTAGATGATACTTCAGTTGATGGTTCTACAAGGAAGACCTAAGGTAGGTTATAGAAAAGAAAGAACAGAAAAAAAGGATAAATAAATGAATTTTTGATTGGTCCGGGAATCCAATCTTGGATTCGATATGGATAAAGGATCTTCGTATGTTATACTATTCAATTCTCGACGACGAATTAATTTAATAGCTCAGATATTGTTATTCATAATATTGATCCGATTCAAAATCATCGATAGTTAATGTATTCATTGAATTGACAGGCGAAAAATTTATCATCTCTATGGGATTAAATCCCGAGTTATTGTGAAATAAAAAAACGATGAGATTATGGAAGTAAATATTCTTGCATTTATTGCTACTGCACTGTTCATTTTAGTTCCTACTGCTTTTCTACTTATAATTTACGTAAAAACAGAAAGTCAAAATAATTAATTACTTTAAATGAAACTTGACTTCTGAATTATTATCAATAGTTGAAGAAATCAAAAGAAAAGTATTCTATTTTTGCGTCTTAGATGAAATCCACGGGCTATAGTCGGCGGTATTCTATGAGATCCGAGAGTATGGTAAGTAAGAAATTTATTTCTTACTTACCATACTCTCTATTAGTGTTATAGTAGTATATAAAGTTATACTTGACTTTCTAATAAACTTGGTATACTATATTAGCTTCTATCTTCAATATATGTAGTTATTATTATCCATATATAGAATTGACGTAGGACCCAATTCTATTTCTTTGATATATCTATTTATTCCGATGAATCTCAAATAATTATTTGACTCTTTATAGACTACATTTCTCCACTAGAATCCAATGGAATTTAGAAATGAAGATATTTTTATTTGAAAATTTTTTTCAATTTAAATAAAAAATGCGTTGCAGAACGATCTATAAAACAGTTTCATTCCTCAACTAAAGTAGGAGTGCTTCTAAAGTCCACTTCTTCCCCATACTACGAGTGAAAGGGAAAATGTAAAGACTACCATTAAAGCAGCCCAAGCGAGACTTACTATATCCATGTGAATTATGTCCCTTATCTCTATGATAGAATTATTCCATTATTGCTCACTAATAATAGTAGAATGAATGGTCCAGAGTCAAAAAAGGATTCTGGCGGAACACTATTGATGAACGAAAAAAAATCCATTTCAAAAATTCCTATATTATTTCTAATCGGGAAAGAATAAACACAAGTAAAATACACAATGACATTACAAAGGAATGTTAGTAATGGAATCTATTAATAAAATACGAGGGCCCCTTCCTTTTTTTTCGTGCCCTTGAAAGTAAAAATAGATCATAGATCAATTGCTATATCATAGATCAATTGCTTTGCTATTCGTCTATATATGTAGATTACAGTATAGAAATTTCCCCAACTAGTAGTTGAATTATCCCGGCTATACAATGTAATTCAAGACCCAATCAGTAGACATTACATTAGCAGTAGAAGAGAATCGGGAAGTCTTGCTTCGACCATTATAATTTTTCCATTAGAATCTTTCTTTGAATTTTAGATTCAAAGATTTCCAATCTTTTACAAAATTCCCAGAACAGAATAAAACAGCACAACAGAATAAGAGATTTCAATTCGTTTGTTGATGAGGCGGCACCCGGATTTGAACTGGGGAAAAAGGATTTGCAGTCCCCCGCCTTACCACTCGGCCATGCCGCCAAAACGATACACAATAGGAGAAAGAATTCCCCCCTTTTTTTTACTAAACTTTAGTTTATTGTACTTGCATATTGTATCCCTTTTTTAATCTTTTTTCTAAATTTAGAAAAATTAGAAAAGAAACCTTTTATTCCCCTTTTGATTGTATTTGATCTACGCCTTCGATTGATTGTATAGTATCTCAAAACACACAATGCCGAAAAACTTCCACGGACTTTTCTATTGAAAAATAAAATGTAGATTTTCACTCAAAAAAGTCAAAATTAATGACAAAAGGGAACCATTAACTATTCCTTGACTGACAATTCGTGAATGATTCTGGGATTTGAATCTAAAATTTGGTTTGCCTAATGACATAAGAAAATACAAATTGATACATACTTAATTGATTGATTCTTTTGAATCAAAAATCGTTCTCAATCTCAATTTCCATTATAACAAAAATTATAAGTATATGTAAACCCCAGAACGGAAATTGTTACACAGATAACAAATTGGCTATTTAGAGTATGTTGCCTATAAATAAAGGGAATTCGTTGGAAGAAAAAAAGGCCCGGCTGGGTATTGACCGGGCCAGGCCCAAAAGGCACTTCGAACAAAATAAAAGCAAGAAGGTCTTCTTTATTTATCTTTCTATTTGGATCTTTCGAGCATCTAAATGGAATTGCTAATTATATAATAACGATAAAGAATGTGAAAGAAATACTTTCTTTAATCCTTACTTGATGTGTACTGTAACATAGTAATTATCTTTTTCGATTGGGAGAGATGGCTGAGTGGACGAAAGCGGCGGATTGCTAATCCGTTGTACGAGTTATTCGTACCGAGGGTTCGAATCCCTCTCTTTCCGTTTCCGTTGATGACTTTTTATTTTTTTCTTTAAAATTTTGCAAACCCCTTATTTCTTTTTTTCCTAGTTAAATGTGTGGAATAGCTAAAATAAAATCTTAAGAAAATTGTAAAATCAAGCAAGAAAAACAAAATTTTTATTTTATTCTTCACGTCCAGGATTACGTCCTGGATCATTGGATAGGAATCCAAAGATGAAGAGAGAAACAAAGAATATTACTACTGTGTAAACGAAAAGTTTGAGAGTAAGCATTACACAACCTCCAAGATCATTTTTTGAAAAAGAAAAACGAGAAAAGATAATAGATCCTCCTTTTTTATATCACATATCCTATTTTGACACCAAGAAATGAATTCTAGAAATAGAAAAAAATGTTCAGAAATTCAAATGAAGTTGAAATTTGTAATAAGAGTCTTTGATTACCACAAATAACTTTCATACCCACAATTAGATATTGTAAGGGACCCTAATCTAATAGGGTATTTCGCCGGAAAAAGGATTAAAATTGGGAAATAGGACGAGCCTGATTTCTCGCGGCTATTCGAAATTTCAATGTTTGAATTGAAGGTTCATACTGTCAGACTTATTTGATCTTATCAATTGTTATAATTTTTCTCGAATAAATAATGATAATGAATTTTCTAGGATAGTGTTAAAGATCTTATCGAAAACTTACAGCAGCTTGCCAAACAAAGGCTAAAAGAAAAAAGAACAGAGGTATGACTGGCATAACATCTACGATTGGATTCAAAAAAGCATAGGCTTCGGGCAATTTGGCGAAGAAAAGACTACTCGGATAAAGGGCAGAATTAAGACAGATCAAACTAAAGATATTAAGCATAACAGACATTTTTTTCGTCGAGATAATTGCATTTTGATTGAGTTATTGATATAAGGAAAAATGAAGAAAGTAGGGTAGACAAAAAATCCTTCTTTTTCCGCTCAATCAAAAATCCTCCAATTCTCAAAGGAGAATAGAAGAAATCATACTTTCATACAATATCTTAATTGAATTATATGTAATGATCAATAAATCCAGTTGAATTATTATAGATATACACATTCCAAAATCCTAACACGAATCTATATCTATAATAGATTCTATAAAGAATAAAGATTTTCTATAGATATTTGGACTGGAATTGACGAACACTTAATACCAATATTATTCTTTATTATTATTAGTGTGCAATAAAAAAAGTAAATGGGGCGTAGCCAAGCGGTAAGGCAACGGGTTTTGGTCCCGCTATTCGGAGGTTCGAATCCTTCCGTCCCAGAGCATATCCATTGTATCCTAATACTTCTTTTTTGTTCAACAAGGTTCTGTTTCAAGGTCTAATATTGGAATAGAATATTATTCCTCTTTTATTTTATCTGATTTTTTCACAAACTGAACTAAATCGAGTTCAAAATCCTTTTGTGACCCAGATAAAGATAAGATGGGGCATAGATCATAGTTGCAGAAAGATTACTTAACCTCAGGTTAAACAAAATATGAAAAGAAAATACATATAAAACGAGGAAGTGCTTAGCCTATAGGTATGTATTGTTATCCTATTTCAGTGACAATAGTCTTTTTATTTTTGTGAAAAAGAAATTGCATCCCTAAAATATTAAAATTGAAATATTTAACAATGATTTTTCTTTTTTTTGTTCAATGTATTTAGCTTATTTACTTTACATCATTTCATTGATAATTCCATTCGAAAAAAAAAAAGCAAAGATTTCTCTTTCTTATGATAATAAAATAAAAAAAGGGAGTCTTTACTATAAAACTTTACTCAAATAATGATGTAGAAGTAGGAAACTTTTTCAAATATCAAGTATCAAGATTTGTAATTTGGAATCATTCCTTATAGGTTCCATCTTTGGGAAGTTGAAAATGGGTCAGTCTATCTTATTGAGTCACTTGAAGAAGCAGAGTCAAATAGAATTTCCTTATTCGTGTGATGCTAGTTATGTATTTCTATATTTCTATTAGTTATGTTATTTCTATATTTTCTTTCTTTCTGTATATTTCTGTTAAATATTAGATCTTTTTTTGCGAGATATATTGATAGATTTGAGAGAGATATTTATAGAAAAATGTTCCATTCATACAAAAAAAGCCGAGGTCTTGCTAATTTTTCTGAAGAAAAATATTTCTTATCTATAAAAATATTTCTTATCTATAAAAATATTTCATCTATGTAGAAAATAAGAAATATAAATGACTCTGTCTCTGTACTGATTGAACCAATGACTATTCATGATTCCATAATTGAATCAATTCCATACTGGTTCCAAATTCGAGGAATGTTATGGTAAAACTTCGTTTAAAACGATGTGGTAGAAAGCAACGTGCGACTTGAAGGACACGATCCCGTGTGGATTCTTATCCACCATTTTATATTAGGAATGAAGGTGCTCTTGGCTCGACGTCATTTGTTCTATTCTACTATAACTCTTCTTTTTTTTATTGGGTTGTAATGTAAATAGTTCATGATGGAGCTCGAGTAGAAAGTATTGATTAATTTCTCAGGGGCAACGATCTAGGGTTAATGCCAATTAATAAATTGGAACAACTTCGTAAGTATATCTTCTATAATAGATAATAGAAATCAAAAGGATCCGATTCGAGCAAATTTGAAAAAAAAATTGTTGGAACGGCTAAACCTTTTTCAATCCACAGTGTATCACGCACGAATCAACCGTTGGTATGATTCTTTGATAGAAAGAAATCACAAAAGGGGTATGTTGCTACCATTTTGAAAGGATTAAGAAGCACCGAAGTAATGTCTAAACCCAATGATTTAAAACAAAGATAAAGGATCCCAGAACAAGGAAACACCACTTTAATTGTCTCACGGATCCGAATAAAGAATCCAAATATATTTTAAACGAGACAAAAAGGGTGGGTTAAAGACCACTCAATAAAAAAAATATATTCAAAATTAAAGAAAAATCTTTAAAATTTTTGAATTATTGAACTTGAGTTATGAGTACAAATGATTTTTTTCAGGAAGGAAGCGAAATAAAAAAGACTATGAGTTTAATTATAGAATAATTTATTTTATGGATTCCTTTCCTATTTATTCTAATTTTATCCATAGACAAAACTTCGAATCATTTTTTCTCGAGCCGTACGAGGAGAAAACTTCCTATACGGTTCTAGGGGGGGGGTTCTTTTTCATCTACATCTATCCCGATGAGCCGTCTATCGAATCGTTGCAATTGATGTTCGATCCCGAAGAGAAGGAAGAGATCTTCGGAAAGTGGGTTTTTATGATCCGATCAAGAATCAAACTTATTTAAACGTTCCCGCAATTCTCTATTTCCTTGAAAAAGGCGCTCAGCCTACAGAAACTGTTCAGGATATTTTAAAAAAGGCAGAGGTTTTTAAGGAACTTGGCTCTAATCAAAATAAATTCAATTAAATTAAGGAAATAAAAACTAAGGGTAGGATAGTGATTTCTATATCATTTTGGATATCTTTTCTATACTTTGTTTTTTTATTTCCTTCTTTTCTTGCTCTATTCGTATCTATTTATCATATCATTGATAATAATAATATTTTTCTAAGGAAAACCTTATTTGATTTATCCTCACAAAATAGCAAATTCCTGCAATTGGGTGGTTTTCATTCGAACTCTAATACCAAGTAAGAAACAAGGACTCGAGGTTATTCTATATGGATTCACTACACTATTGATTGCATAAATCCTTTTCTACTTATTTTTTATTTATTCTCCATCTAAACTAAAAATTTTAGTAGATATGCAGTGCCAATCCAACACAAGTCCTTTTTTTGTTTTTTTACTATTATTTCAATTAAAGTTCTTGTTTTTTTTTACATCGTATTCTTTTCTTAACCTTTATATTGACAACATTGTATCGAACAAATATAATTCATCATGATAAGCAGCTCTATTTATTTCCGTCCCATAGGTTTTCTTTTTTACCTGTTGATTCAAATGATGGGTTCATTAGATTAGCTTTGATACCCGGATTTTTTATTGAAAAAAGTTGATACCATACAAATAGAGGATGGTCTAGTATTAGTATTTTTTCCATTTCTTTATTTCTTTTTTTTTGCGGGAAATCCTTTATTTTTTCATCTGATTCAGTCATTTTTATGTTCCAAATATATTTTAATCTTTTTTTCTATTTTTTTTAATGCTTTGATGTAAGAATTTTGGTTTATTCTGATTGTATCTACATACCCTTTTCTATTTGGGTTGCTAACTCAACGGTAGAGTACTCGGCTTTTAAGTGCGGCTAGGATCTTTTACACATTTAGATGAAGCGAGGGATTCGTCCATACCATCGGTAAAGTTTGGAAGACCACGACTGATCCTGAAAGGGAATGAATGGAAAAAATAGCATGTCGTATCAATTAAGAGTTCTGAGAATATTTTATTCTTTCCAGCTCGGTACAAAGCCTTCTTTAAATTATTCAAATTATTCAAAGGGAGCAAATCGAAGTCAATTTTAAGTTGGGTCGAATTAATAAATGGATAGGGCCCCACGGCTTAAATTAATTTCATTTTGATTATAGGGAAAGAAAAAGCAACGAGCTTCCGTTCTTAATTTGAATGATTACCCGATCTAATTAGACGTTAAAAAAAATATTAGTGCCCAATACGGGAAGGCTTTCTCCCAAGAATGTATTCTTGATTTTTTAATGAATCCTAAATATTACGATTCTCCATTTCATAATGGAGATGTATGTGTATAAGAAACAGTATATTGATAAAAAATTTCCAAAATCAAAAGAGCGATTGCATTGAAAAAAAAGTAAAGGATTTCTAATCATCTTGTTATCCTATAATGAAAACAAACATAAATACTTAAATTTAAATGGAAAAAGAGAAGATAGAGAATCTGTTGATAAGTTTATCTGTATCCGAGGTATCTATTCGGTTTGTACGATAATACCTTGTTTTGACTGTATCGCACTATGTATCATTTATAACCCCCAAAATCCTCTACCTTTCATTTAAATAGAATTTCAAATGGAGAAATTCCAAAGCTATTTAGGGCTAGATAGATCTCAACAACACTACTTCTTATATCCACTTATCTTTCAGGAGTATATTTATGTACTTGCTCATGATTATGGTTTAAATAGATCAATTTTGTTGGAAAATTCAGGTTATGACAATAAATCCAGCTTACTAATTGTGAAACGTTTAATCATTCGAATGTATCAACAGAATAATTTGATTCTTTCTGTTAATGATTCTAAACAGACTCCTTTTTTCGGGAACAACACGAATTTTTATTCGCAATTAATGTCAGAGGTTTCTTCCATTATTATGGAAATTCCATTGTCTCTGCGATTAATATCTTCCCTAGAAAGGAAAGGGGTAGTTAAATCCGATAATTTACGATCAATTCATTCAATATTTTCTTTTTTAGAGGACAACTTTTCACATTTAAATTATGTATTAGATATATTAATACCTTACCCAGCTCATCTGGAAATCTTGGTTCAGGCTCTTCGCTATTGGATAAAAGATGCTTCCTCTTTACATTTTTTAAGATTCTTTCTCCACGAATGTCATAATTGGGATAGTCTTATTACTTCAAATTCAAAGAAAGCCAGTTCTTCTTTTTCAAAAAGAAATAACAGATTATTCTTTTTCCTATATACTTTTCATGTACGTGAATATGAATCTGGCTTCTTCTTTCTCCGTAACCAATCTTCTCACTTACGATCAACATCTTCTGGAGCCCTTATTGAACGAATCCATTTCTATGGAAAAATAGAGCATCTTGCAGAAGTCTTTGCCAGGGCTTTTCAAGCGAATTTTTGGTTGTTCAAAGATCCTTTCATGCATTATGTTAGGTATCAAGGAAAATCAATTATTGCTTCAAAAGGAACGTTTCTTTTGATGAATAAATGGAAATATTACTTTGTCAATTTCTGGAAATCCTATTTTTACCTGTGGTC